GCTAGCGTAGCTTAATGCAAAGCATAACACTGAAGCTGTTAAGATGGGCCCTGAGAAGCTCCGCATGCACAAAGGCATGGTCCCGACCTTATTGTCAGCTCTAACCCAACTTACACATGCAAGTCTCCGCAGCCCCGTGAGTATGCCCTTAATCCCCTGCCCGGGGACGAGGAGCGGGCATCAGGCACAAAACTTTAGCCCAAGACGCCTAGCCAGGCCACACCCCCAAGGGAATTCAGCAGTGATAGATATTAAGCCATGAGTGAAAACTTGACTTAGTCAGGGTTAAGAGGGCCGGTAAAACTCGTGCCAGCCACCGCGGTTAAACGAGAGGCCCTAGTTGACAGTGCAACGGCGTAAAGGGTGGTTAGGGAGAGCAAAGTAATAAAGCCGAATGGCCCCTTGGCCGTCATACGCTTCTAGGTGCCCGAAGCCCAATATACGAAAGTAGCTTTAAAAGAGCCCGCCTGACGCCACGAAAGCTGAGAAACAAACTGGGATTAGATACCCCACTATGCTCAGCCATAAACCTAGACATCCAACTACAATTGATGTCCGCCCGGGTACTACGAGCATTAGCTTGAAACCCAAAGGACCTGACGGTGCCTTAGACCCCCCTAGAGGAGCCTGTTCTAGAACCGATAACCCCCGTTAAACCTCACCACTTCTAGTCACCCCAGCCTATATACCGCCGTCGTCAGCTTACCCTGTGAAGGCAACAAAAGTAAGCAAAATGGGCACAACCCAGAACGTCAGGTCGAGGTGTAGCGTACGAAGTGGGAAGAAATGGGCTACATTTTCTATTATAGAACACTACGGATGTGCAATATGAAATAGTGCTTGAAGGAGGATTTAGTAGTAAAAAGGAAGCAGCGTGTCCTTTTGAACCCGGCTCTGAGGCGCGTACACACCGCCCGTCACTCTCCCCTGTCAAATGCAGTAAAGATAAATAACACCAACGCGCCGACGAGGGGAGGCAAGTCGTAACATGGTAAGTGTACCGGAAGGTGCACTTGGACTAAATTCAGGGCGTGGCTGAGTTAGCCAAGCATCTCACTTACACCGAGAAGACATCCATGCAAATTGGGTCGCCCTGAGCCAACCAGCTAGCTTAACTAATAATATAATTTAACAACATTTATAACAAAACATGGCCTAACACCACAAACTAAACCATTTTTTTACCTGAGTATGGGAGACAGAAAAGGTTCAACCCTAAAGCAATAGAGAAAGTACCGCAAGGGAACGCTGAAAGAGAAATGAAATAACCCATATAAGCACTAAAAAACAAAGCTTAAGCCTTGTACCTTTTGCATCATGATTTAGCCAGTACCCCCAAGCAAAGAGACCTTTAGTTTGGAGCCCCGAAACCAGGTGAGCTACCCCGAGACAGCCTATGTTAATTTAGGGCTAACCCGTCTCTGTGGCAAAAGAGTGGGAAGAGCTCCGGGTAGAAGTGAAAGACCTACCGAACCTGGTGATAGCTGGTTGTCTGAGAAATGGATAGAAGTTCAGCCTCACATGCCCCAAACCAAAAAATGTTATCATCAAGATACCCGGGAAAATGTGTGAGAGTTAGTTGAAAGGGGTACAGCCCTTTTAACAAAGGATACAACCTTTACAGGAGGATAAAGATCATAATATGTAAGATATACTGTTCTAGTGGGCCTGAAAGCAGCCACCTAAACAGAAAGCGTTAAAGCTCGGACAGAGAGAGGTTTATTATACTGATAGAAAATCTTATTCCCCTAGCTGTATCAGACCAGTCCATGCCCGCATGGAAGAGATTATGCTAAAATGAGTAATAAGAAGACCCGCTCTTCTCCCGGCACAAGTGTAAACTAGATCGGACCAACCGCTGGAAATTAACGAACCCAACCCAAGAGGGTAGTGTGATTAACAGAAACTTCAAGAAGACCTCACATTAACTAATCGTTAACCCCACACTGGAGTGCCATTTAAAGGGAAAGACTAAAAGAAAGGGAAGGAACTCGGCAAACACAAGCCTCGCCTGTTTACCAAAAACATCGCCTCCTGCAACTAAATCGAGTATAGGAGGTCCAGCCTGCCCAGTGACTACGGGTTCAACGGCCGCGGTATCTTGACCGTGCAAAGGTAGCGCAATCACTTGTCTCTTAAATAGAGACCTGTATGAATGGCTAGACGAGGGCTTAACTGTCTCCCCCCTCCAGTCAGTGAAATTGATCTATCCGTGCAGAAGCGGGTATAAATATACAAGACGAGAAGACCCTTTGGAGCTTAAGGTACAAGATTCAACCACGTTAAACAACTCAGTAAGAAGTAAGAACTTAGTGGCCCTGAAATTTTACCTTCGGTTGGGGCGACCGCGGAGGAAAGACAAGCCTCCGAGTGGACTGGGCCTAATCCCTGAAGCCAATGGAGACATCCATAAGCCGCAGAATATCTGACCAAAAATGATCCGGCCCATAGGCCGATCAACGAACCAAGTTACCCAAGGGATAACAGCGCAATCCCCTCCCAGAGCCCATATCTACGAGGGGGTTTACGACCTCGATGTTGGATCAGGACATCCTAATGGTGCAGCCGCTATTAAGGGTTCGTTTGTTCAACGATTAAAGTCCTACGTGATCTGAGTTCAGACCGGAGCAATCCAGGTCAGTTTCTATCTGTAATGCTACTTTTCCTAGTACGAAAGGATCGGAAATGAGGGGCCCATACTCAAAGCACGCCCCGCCCCTAATTGATGAAAACAAATAAATTAAGTAAAGGGAGGGCCAAAGCCCCTACCGTCCAAAATAAGGACAATACTGGGGTGGCAGAGCATGGTTAATTGCGTAAGGCCTAAGCCCTTAAAACCAGAGGTTCAAGTCCTCTTCCCAGTTTATGCTAAACACTTTAATAACACACCTAGTTAACCCCCTCGCCTACATTGTCCCAGTCCTGTTAGCGGTGGCCTTCCTAACCCTGCTTGAACGAAAAGTGCTTGGATACATGCAACTACGGAAGGGGCCAAATGTGGTGGGACCCTACGGCCTGCTGCAACCCATTGCCGACGGAGTAAAACTATTTATTAAAGAACCCGTTCGCCCCTCTACCTCGTCCCCCTTTCTATTTCTGGCTACCCCCATCCTTGCACTAACCCTTGCCATAACCCTATGAGCCCCCATACCCATGCCGCATCCCGTTATTGACCTTAACTTAGGAGTTTTATTTATTCTGGCCCTATCGAGCCTCGCAGTTTACTCTATTCTTGGCTCAGGTTGGGCCTCGAATTCAAAGTATGCACTAATTGGCGCCCTCCGAGCAGTCGCCCAAACGATTTCATATGAAGTAAGCCTCGGACTTATTCTTCTTTCAGTAATTGTTCTCTCTGGCGGCTACACCCTCCAAACATTTAATACGACCCAAGAGAGTGTTTGGCTACTAGCCCCTGCGTGGCCCCTGGCCGCGATATGGTATATTTCAACTCTGGCCGAGACCAATCGTGCGCCATTCGACCTAACAGAGGGGGAATCAGAACTTGTCTCAGGTTTTAATGTCGAATATGCAGGGGGACCCTTTGCCTTGTTTTTCCTGGCCGAATATGCAAACATTCTATTGATGAATACGCTGTCAGTTGTACTATTTCTAGGCACGTCAACCCTCCCGGGCATGCCTGAGCTGGCAACAATTGGTCTTATAATCAAGGCCGCGCTCTTGTCAGTCATGTTTTTATGGGTACGGGCCTCCTACCCTCGGTTCCGATATGACCAACTCATGCACCTCGTCTGAAAGAACTTCCTCCCACTCACGCTAGCCCTAGTGTTGTGACATATTTCCCTGCCGGTTGCACTGGCGGGACTCCCCCCACAACTGTAATCCAGGAACTGTGCCCGAATGCCCAAGGACCACTTTGATAGAGTGGCTAATAGGGGTTAAAGTCCCCTCAGTTCTTAGAAAGAAGGGGGTCGAACCCATGCCCAAGAGATCAAAACTCTTAGTGCTTCCTCTACACCACTTTCTAAGATGGGGTCAGCTAAATAAGCTTTCGGGCCCATACCCCGAACATGACGGTTAAACTCCCTCCTCCATCAATGAATCCCTATGTACTAATAACCCTCTTATCCAGCCTCGGGCTAGGAACCACCCTCACTTTTGCCAGCTCACACTGGCTACTGGCTTGGATGGGCCTAGAAATTAACACCCTCGCAATCGTCCCACTCATGGCACAGCACCACCACCCCCGCGCGGTGGAGGCAACTACAAAATACTTCCTGATTCAAGCTACCGCAGCGGCCATAATCCTGTTTGCGAGCACAACAAATGCCTGGCTCACAGGTCAATGGGAAATTAATAGTATAACAAGTCCCGTTGCTACCACAATAATTATTGCTGCCCTGGCACTCAAAATCGGACTTGCCCCTATGCACCTATGAATGCCCGAAGTCTTACAAGGCCTAGATCTTTTGACAGGCCTAATTTTATCGACTTGACAAAAGCTTGCCCCACTTGCCCTCATTATCCAAACGGCACAGGCGATCGACCCCCTAGTCCTAACGGCCTTCGGACTTACATCCACCCTAGTCGGGGGCTGGGGCGGACTGAATCAAACTCAGCTACGAAAAGTCCTGGCCTACTCCTCGATTGCACACATGGGCTGGATGATCATTGTTTTACAATACGCCCCCCAACTTACCCTCCTTGCCTTAGTTATGTACATCTTCATAACATCCGCAGCCTTTCTCGCCCTCAAAGCCTCGTCCGCCACAAATATTAGCACACTCGCGATCATTTGATCCAAAAACCCTACCTTAACAACAACCACAGCCCTGGTCTTACTCTCGCTTGGAGGACTTCCCCCGCTGACCGGGTTCATACCGAAATGATTTATTATACAAGAACTGGCCGCACAGAGTCTCCCCCTCATCGCCACAATTATAGCCCTCGCCGCTCTTCTTAGCCTATACTTTTATTTACGCCTTTGCTATTCCATAACGCTTACTATCTCCCCTAACACCGCCAGCTCTGTTACCCCCTGACGCATTCAAACAAAGCAAGCCTCTTTGCCGCTAGCCCTCTCTACCGTGATGGCGCTGGGCCTCCTACCCATGACCCCGACTATTATGATACTGGTCACCTAGGGGCTTAGGATAACATTAGACCAAGAGCCTTCAAAGCTCTAAGCAGAAGTGAAAATCTTCTAGCCCCTGATAAGACCTACAAGAATCTATCTTGCATTTTCTGATTGCAAATCAAATGTTTTTGTTAAACTAAGGCCTTTCTAGATGGGAAGGCCTCGATCCTACAAACTCTTAGTTAACAGCTAAGCGCTCAAGCCAGCGAGCATCCATCTACTTTTCCCGCCGTGTCCGAGTAAGGCGGGAAAAGCCCCGGCAGGGTATTACTCTGCGTCTCTGGATTTGCAATCCAACGTGATCCTTCACTACGGGGCTCTGATAGGGAGAGGACTTAAACCTCTGTCTTCGGGGCTACAACCCACCGCCTGGGCGCTCGGCTACCCTACCTGTGGCAATTACACGCTGATTCTTTTCTACAAATCACAAAGACATTGGCACCCTTTATCTTGTATTTGGTGCCTGAGCCGGAATAGTGGGGACCGCTTTAAGCCTCCTCATTCGGGCTGAGCTAAGTCAACCTGGGTCACTTCTAGGTGACGATCAAATTTATAACGTTATTGTTACTGCCCACGCCTTCGTAATAATTTTCTTTATAGTAATACCAATTCTTATTGGGGGATTTGGAAACTGACTGGTACCATTAATGATTGGAGCACCTGACATGGCATTTCCCCGAATAAATAACATAAGCTTCTGACTACTGCCCCCGGCCTTCCTGCTTTTATTAGCCTCTTCTGGCGTTGAAGCTGGGGCCGGGACAGGATGAACAGTGTACCCCCCACTTGCGGGCAATCTTGCCCACGCAGGAGCATCCGTAGACCTGACAATTTTCTCACTACATCTAGCAGGTGTGTCATCTATCTTAGGGGCAGTAAACTTTATTACTACGATCATTAATATGAAACCCCCAGCCATCTCCCAATATCAAACACCCCTATTTGTGTGATCCGTACTTGTGACAGCCGTCCTTCTCCTTCTATCACTACCAGTCCTGGCTGCCGGAATTACAATGCTTCTCACAGATCGTAATTTAAACACTACATTCTTTGACCCAGCAGGCGGAGGGGACCCAATTCTGTATCAACATTTGTTCTGATTCTTTGGTCACCCAGAAGTCTATATTCTTATCTTGCCCGGCTTCGGTATTATTTCACACGTTGTAGCCTATTACTCTGGCAAAAAAGAACCATTCGGCTATATAGGAATAGTATGAGCTATGATGGCCATTGGCCTCCTTGGCTTCATTGTCTGAGCCCACCACATGTTTACTGTTGGTATAGATGTAGACACCCGTGCCTACTTCACATCTGCCACAATGATTATTGCCATCCCGACCGGGGTTAAGGTATTCAGCTGACTTGCCACACTTCACGGGGGCTCAATTAAATGAGAGACCCCAATGCTCTGAGCTCTAGGCTTTATCTTTCTCTTTACAGTTGGGGGACTAACAGGGATCGTATTAGCTAACTCGTCACTTGATATTGTTCTTCACGACACATACTATGTTGTTGCCCACTTCCACTACGTATTATCAATGGGTGCTGTGTTTGCAATCATGGCGGCTTTCGTTCACTGATTCCCATTATTTTCAGGGTATACCTTAAATGATACTTGAACAAAAATCCATTTTGGGGTAATATTTATTGGTGTTAACCTCACATTTTTCCCACAACATTTCCTAGGCCTAGCAGGAATGCCACGGCGATACTCTGACTACCCCGACGCCTACACCCTGTGAAACACGGTGTCATCTATCGGATCACTAATCTCATTAGTAGCGGTAATTATGTTCCTATTTATTCTCTGAGAGGCTTTCGCCGCCAAACGAGAAGTGTCTTCAGTAGAGTTAACTACAACAAATGTAGAATGACTCCACGGCTGCCCTCCCCCCTATCACACATTCGAGGAGCCAGCATTTGTCCAAGTTCAATCAAACTAACGAGAAAGGGAGGAATTGAACCCCCATATACTGGTTTCAAGCCAGTCACATAACCACTCTGTCACTTTCTTCTAAAGACATTAGTAAAATACGCAAATTACACCACCTTGTCAAGGTGAAATTGCAGGTTAAACCCCTGTATGTCTTGGGCCCAAAGCTTAATGGCACATCCCACACAACTAGGATTCCAAGACGCGGCATCACCCGTTATAGAAGAACTTCTTCACTTTCATGACCACGCTTTAATAATTGTATTTTTAATTAGTACCTTGGTACTCTATATTATTGTTGCAATAGTCTCAACCAAACTTACAAATAAATATATCTTGGATTCCCAAGAAATCGAAATCGTATGAACCGTCCTACCAGCTGTTATTTTGGTTTTAATTGCCCTGCCCTCACTTCGAATCCTGTACCTTATGGACGAAATTAATGACCCCCACTTAACAATTAAAGCCATGGGACATCAATGATACTGGAGCTACGAATATACAGACTATGAAGACCTGGGCTTTGACTCCTACATAGTCCCAACCCAGGACCTTACACCGGGCCAGTTCCGACTCTTAGAGACGGACCACCGGATAGTAGTCCCAATAGAGTCACCAATTCGTGTTTTAGTATCCGCCGAAGACGTACTACACTCCTGAGCCGTGCCATCCTTGGGTGTAAAGATGGACGCAGTACCTGGCCGACTTAATCAAACTGCCTTTATTGCCTCACGACCAGGAGTATTCTATGGACAATGTTCTGAGATTTGCGGAGCCAATCACAGCTTTATACCTATTGTGGTTGAAGCTGTTCCGCTAGAACACTTTGAAAGCTGATCCTCATTAATACTAGAAGACGCCTCACTAGGAAGCTAATTATTGGACAAAGCGTTGGCCTTTTAAGCCAAAGTTTGGTGACTACCGACCACCTCTAGTGAAATGCCTCAACTTAACCCAAACCCCTGATTCGCAATCATAGTATTCTCATGAGTAGTATTCCTCACTATTATTCCGACTAAGATCATAAATAACTTAGCACCAAATGAACCAGCCCCTATGAGCAAAGAAGAACATAAGGCTGACTCCTGAACCTGACCATGATAGTAAGCTTTTTTGATCAATTTGCAAGCCCCTCTTTCCTAGGCATCCCACTCATCGCCGTGGCAATTGCGCTACCATGAGTCTTATTCCCCACCCCCTCATCTCGTTGAACAAACAGCCGTCTTATTACTGTTCAAACATGACTAACAAACCGGTTTACTAGTCAACTAATGATACCCTTAAACGTAGGCGGGCACAAATGAGCACTTCTACTAGCCTCTTTAATAGTATTTCTAATTACTATCAATATGCTGGGTCTTCTCCCATACACCTTTACCCCCACAACACAATTATCCTTAAACATAGGATTTGCTGTCCCCCTGTGACTTGCCACAGTAATCATTGGCATGCGAAATCAACCAACAGTCGCCCTTGGACATCTTCTGCCAGAGGGAACACCCGTCCCTCTGATTCCGGTACTAATTATTATCGAAACAATTAGCCTATTTATCCGGCCACTGGCCCTAGGGGTCCGACTTACAGCCAACTTGACTGCAGGTCACTTACTGATTCAGCTTATTGCCACAGCCGTCTTTGTACTAATGCCTATGATACCAGTAGTGGCAATCCTAACCGCGACAGTACTTTTCCTTTTAACTCTCCTAGAGGTTGCAGTGGCAATAATTCAAGCCTACGTGTTTGTTTTACTTCTTAGCCTCTATCTACAGGAGAACATTTATGGCCCACCAAGCACATGCATATCATATGGTTGATCCAAGCCCATGACCACTAACCGGAGCCGTCGGTGCTCTATTAATAACATCCGGCCTAGCAATCTGGTTTCATTTCCACTCAATAACACTAATAACTCTTGGACTCATTCTTCTCCTTCTTACAATATTCCAATGATGACGTGACATCATTCGCGAGGGGACCTTCCAGGGCCACCACACACCGCCGGTGCAAAAAGGACTGCGCTATGGGATAATCCTATTTATCACCTCCGAAGTATTCTTTTTTCTGGGCTTCTTTTGAGCTTTTTATCACTCGAGCCTAGCACCTACACCTGAGCTAGGAGGGTGCTGGCCTCCCACAGGAGTTACCACCTTAGACCCGTTTGAAGTACCTCTCCTCAACACAGCCGTACTATTAGCATCAGGAGTAACAGTCACATGGGCCCATCACAGCATTATAGAGGGCGAACGAAAACAAGCTATTCAGTCTCTAGCACTTACAATTCTATTAGGGCTTTATTTCACTGCCCTCCAGGCCCTAGAATACTATGAGGCACCTTTTACGATTGCTGACGGCGTCTACGGCGCCACATTTTTTGTGGCTACAGGGTTTCATGGACTACACGTCATCATTGGCTCAACCTTCTTAGCCGTCTGCCTCCTCCGCCAGATTCAGTATCATTTTACATCCGAACATCACTTTGGCTTTGAAGCCGCTGCCTGATACTGACACTTTGTCGACGTAGTCTGATTATTCCTTTACGTATCTATCTATTGATGAGGCTCATATCTTTCTAGTATTAAATTAGTACAAGTGACTTCCAATCATTTAGTCTTGGTTAAACCCCAGGGAAAGATAATGAATCTAATTACAACGATTTTCGCCATTACAGTGGCCCTCTCATCAATCCTAGCAATTGTATCCTTTTGGTTGCCTCAAATGAACCCGGATGCGGAGAAGCTCTCCCCCTATGAGTGCGGATTTGACCCACTAGGTTCTGCCCGGCTACCTTTCTCCCTACGATTCTTTTTAGTAGCCATCCTATTCCTCCTATTTGACCTAGAAATTGCCCTACTTCTTCCCCTGCCCTGAGGAGATCAACTCCACAGCCCAGCCGGAACATTCTTTTGAGCCGCCACAGTCCTAATACTATTAACCCTTGGACTGATCTATGAATGAACCCAAGGGGGCCTGGAGTGAGCGGAGTAGGGAGTTAATCCAAAAAAAGATCTCTGATTTCGGCTCAGAATATCGTGGTTTGAGTCCACGACCCCCTTATGACACCAGTACATTTTAGCTTTAGCTCAGCATTTATTCTAGGGCTCATAGGGTTAGCATTTCATCGCACACACCTACTCTCCGCATTGCTATGCCTAGAAGGAATAATATTATCCCTATTTATTGCACTGGCCCTGTGAACACTGCAATTTGAATCAACAAGCTTCTCCACAGCACCCATACTGCTACTAGCATTCTCCGCTTGCGAAGCGAGCACGGGCCTTGCACTCTTAGTAGCCACGACTCGCACCCACGGCACCGACCGGCTACAAAACCTCAATCTCTTGCAATGTTAAAAGTATTGATCCCCACGATTATATTAATACCAACAATTTGGCTAACTCCCCCTAAATGGCTGTGGACAACAACAACTGCCCATAGTCTTTCAATTGCCCTTGTTAGCCTTACATGACTTAAATGAACGTCAGAAGTCGGATGGACCACATCCAACTCATATCTGGCCACAGACCCCCTATCCACCCCTCTTCTAGTATTAACATGCTGGCTCCTGCCCCTAATGATTTTGGCCAGCCAAAACCACATTGGCCCAGAGCCGGTTAGTCGTCAACGCCTCTATATCATACTTCTCACCTCTCTGCAGGCCTTCCTAATTATAGCATTTGGCGCCACCGAGATCATCATGTTTTATATTATATTTGAGGCCACACTCATCCCAACCCTTATCATTATTACCCGGTGAGGAAATCAGACTGAGCGTCTGAGTGCAGGCACATATTTCCTATTTTATACCCTAGCCGGGTCCCTCCCGCTCTTAGTCGCCCTCCTCCTACTTCAGCAGTCTACGGGCACACTATCCATGCTAATTATTCAGTATGCCCAACCGCTGCTACTACACTCCTGAGGCCATAAAATCTGATGAGCGGGCTGCTTAATCGCTTTTCTAGTAAAAATACCGCTGTATGGAGTACACCTGTGACTTCCAAAAGCACACGTAGAAGCCCCCGTTGCGGGATCAATAGTACTAGCGGCAGTCCTACTAAAGCTGGGGGGGTACGGAATAATGCGAATAATAATTATATTAGACCCCCTCTCTAAAGAATTGATCTACCCCTTCATTATTCTTGCATTGTGAGGCATTATTATGACCGGGTCTATCTGCCTACGGCAAACAGACCTTAAGTCACTAATTGCCTACTCCTCCGTAAGCCATATAGGTTTGGTAGCAGGAGGTATTCTAGTTCAAACCCCGTGAGGGTTCTCGGGAGCAATTATTCTAATAATTGCACACGGCCTGGTATCATCAATACTATTTTGTTTAGCCAATACAGCCTATGAACGGACCCATAGCCGTACTATGGTTCTTGCACGTGGACTACAAGTAATTTTCCCCCTAACAGCAGTCTGATGATTTATTGCTAACCTAGCTAATCTAGCACTGCCCCCTCTCCCTAATCTAATGGGGGAACTCATAATTATCACAACCCTGTTTAACTGATCCCCTTGGACCATTGCACTCACAGGGTCGGGAACCTTAATTACTGCCGGCTATTCCCTCTATATGTTTCTTATATCCCAACGTGGCCCTACACCCAGCCACATCATAAAACTCCCCCCCTTTCACACCCGGGAACATCTATTGATAGCCCTTCATCTTATTCCGGTAATCCTCCTTGTAGCAAAACCTGAACTGATATGAGGGTGATGTTATTAGTAAGTATAGTTTAACCAAAACGTTAGATTGTGATTCTAAAGACAGGAGTTAAAGCCTCCTTACTAACCAAGGAAGGACAGAAATCAATAAGTACTGCTAATACTTATGCCCGGGGTTAAAATCCCCGGCTTTCTTACGCTTTTGAAGGATAACAGCGCATCCGCTGGTCTTAGGAACCAGAAACTCTTGGTGCAAATCCAAGCAGAAGCTATGACCTTTGCAACCCTGATAATGTCATCCTCCCTTAGCCTAGTCATCATGACACTTGTATTTCCCCTCTTGACAACTTTAAATCCCACCCCCCAAAAACCAGAATGAGCAGCCACACACGTCAAAACCGCCGTTAGTGTCGCGTTCTTTATTAGCCTCCTACCACTTTTAATTTTCCTTCAACAAGGCGCAGAGAATATCACTACAAACTGACAATGAATAAACACACAAGCGTTCGACACAAATATTAGCTTCAAATTTGACCACTATGCCCTTATCTTCATCCCTATCGCACTTTACGTCACCTGATCAATCTTAGAGTTTGCACTCTGGTACATGCACTCCGATCCTTACATAAACCGATTCTTCAAATATCTGCTCCTATTTTTGGTAGCAATAATTATTCTCGTCACAGCCAACAACATATTCCAACTATTTATTGGCTGAGAGGGCGTTGGGATCATGTCCTTCCTACTCATTGGCTGGTGACACGGGCGAGCAGACGCCAACACAGCATCTCTCCAAGCTGTAATCTACAACCGTGTAGGTGACATTGGGTTAATCCTCACTATAGCCTGGTTTGCTATTCACCTAAACTCTTGAGACATTCAACAAATTTTCTCCTTATCAAAAAACTTTGACATGACGGTCCCTCTTATGGGACTCATTCTTGCAGCAACGGGAAAATCGGCTCAGTTCGGCCTTCACCCCTGATTACCCTCCGCCATGGAGGGCCCTACACCAGTGTCAGCTCTATTACACTCCAGCACCATGGTCGTTGCCGGGATTTTCCTGTTAATTCGCCTCCACCCGCTTTTGGAAAACAATGACTTCGCACTGACAGCCTGCCTATGCTTAGGCGCACTGACCACTTTATTTACTGCTACTTGTGCCCTGACCCAAAACGATATCAAGAAGATTGTGGCCTTCTCAACATCTAGTCAATTGGGATTAATGATAGTTGCAATCGGACTAAATCAGCCACAACTAGCATTCCTTCACATCTGTACGCACGCGTTCTTCAAAGCTATACTATTCCTGTGCTCCGGTGCAATCATCCACAGCCTCAATGATGAGCAGGATATTCGTAAGATAGGGGGTCTCCACAAACTTATACCCACCACCTCAACCTGTCTTACCGTAGGCAGCCTGGCACTAACAGGCACCCCATTCCTGGCCGGGTTTTTCTCAAAGGATGCCATTATTGAAGCCCTAAATACCTCTTATCTCAACGCCTGAGCCTTGGCCTTAACACTAGTTGCCACTTCATTTACCGCAGTTTATAGCTTCCGACTTATTTATTTTGTAACTATAGGAACCCCTCGATTCCTGTCACTATCCCCTATCACCGAGGATAGCCCACTAATAGTTAACCCCATTAAGCGACTCGCTTGGGGAAGTATCATTGCAGGCCTTGTTATTACTTATAACTTCCTCCCCCTAAAAACACCTGTTATAACAATATCCATGACCCTAAAAATGTCAGCCCTTATCGTAACTATCGTCGGACTTCTAGTGGCCATAGAGCTTGCCGCCAAGACCAATGGACCAGCCAAAGGCCCCTCTTCAAAAACTACACACCGCTTCTCTAACATATTAGGATATTTTCCCTCACTCATACACCGCCTATCCCCCAAAGCTAGCTTAACACTAGGACAATCAGCTGCCACTAAATTTGACCAAACATGACTCCAAATATCGGGCCCAAAATCCCTAACACTCACCCAAATGGCGCTCGCGAAAATGATAAATGATATCTGACCTGGAGCAGTTAAGACCTTTTTAGCCATCTTTCTTTTAACCATGGTCCTGGCTGTTGTTCTAGTACTTCTTTAAACCACCCGCACAGTCCCACGACTCAGCCCTCGCGTGAGCTCTAATACCACAAGCAACGTTAAGAGCAGAACTCAAGCGCAGATAACTAGTATTGCACCCCCAAGAGAGTATATTATGGCCACACCCCCAACATCCCCTCGCAGTATGGAGAACTCCTTCAGCCCGTCAATGATTACTCAAGAGCCCTCATATCACCCCCCTCAGAACACCCCAGCCGTTAGACTCACCCCAACGAAATAAACTAAAACATAGCCCGCTACGGAACGACTCCCTCAAGCCTCAGGAAAAGGCTCAGCAGCCAAAGCTGCCGAATAGGCAAATACCACGAGCATTCCTCCCAGATAAATTAGAAACAGGACAAGGGACAAGAAGGACCCCCCACAGCTAACAAGTACACCGCATCCCACCCCCGCTGCAGCAACTAAACCTAAGGCAGCAAAGTACGGTGTAGGATTAGAAGCAACAGCAATTAGACCCACAATTAGAACTAGCAGTGATAAAAACACAAAATACGTCATGGTTCCTGCTCGGACTTTAACCGAAACTTATGATTTGAAGAACCATCGTTGTCTTTCAACTACAAGAACTAATGGCAAGCCTACGTAAAACCCACCCACTAATAAAAATCGCTAACCACGCACTAGTTGACCTTCCAACACCCTCTAATATTTCAGCACTTTGAAATTTTGGATCTCTCCTAGGATTATGCTTAATTACCCAGATCCTCACGGGACTATTCCTGGCCATACACTACACCTCTGACATTTCCACTGCATTTTCATCAGTAGCCCACATCTGCCGAGACGTGAATTACGGCTGACTTATCCGGAGCCTACATGCCAACGGCGCATCCTTCTTCTTCATTTGTATTTATATACACATTGCCCGAGGCCTGTATTATGGCTCATATCTTTATAAAGAAACTTGAAACATTGGTGTCGTTCTACTTCTTTTAGTAATAGCAACCGCCTTTGTCGGCTACGTCCTTCCCTGGGGACAAATATCTTTTTGAGGTGCCACAGTCATCACAAACTTAATATCAGCGGTCCCTTACATAGGCGACACCCTTGTTCAATGAATTTGAGGCGGATTCTCAGTAGACAACGCAACCCTTACACGGTTCTTCGCCTTCCACTTCCTCCTCCCCTTTGTCATCGCCGGCGCGACTATCCTGCATCTACTCTTTTTACACGAAACAGGATCGAACAACCCGGCCGGGCTAAATTCTGATGCGGATAAAATTTCCTTCCACCCATACTTCTCATACAAAGACCTCCTTGGCTTTGTAGTAATGCTGCTAGCACTCACATCCTTAGCGTTATTTTCCCCAAATCTACTAGGTGACCCAGATAACTTCACCCCCGCCAACCCGCTAGTCACTCCCCCACATATTCAGCCCGAATGATACTTCCTGTTTGCCTACGCCATTCTGCGGTCCATTCCAAATAAACTAGGAGGGGTACTTGCGCTACTGTTCAGCATTCTGGTGCTGATAGTTGTGCCGATCCTACACACCTCTAAACAACGAGGACTAACTTTCCGCCCCGTAACACAATTTCTCTTCTGGACCCTCGTGGCAGACATATTAATCCTGACATGGATCGGCGGCATACCCGTAGAACACCCATATGTGATTATTGGCCAAGTCGCATCAACTCTGTACTTTGCACTCTTCCTCATTCTTGTACCCTTCGCAGGGTGGGTTGAGAACAAGGCATTAAAATGAGCTTGCCCTAGTAGCTTAGTTTAAAAGCATCGGTCTTGTAATCCGAAGATCGAGGGTTAGACCCCCTCCTAGCGCCAAAAGAGAGAGATTTTAACTCCCACCCCTGGCTCCCAAAGCCAGGATTCTAAGTTAAACTATCTTCTGGTAGTAACCTGTATGCTAAGTAACATATATGCACGTGTGCATATATGTTATGTTGCGTTAGTACATATATATGTATTATCACCATTCATTTATATTAACCTAAAAGCAAGTACTAACGTCTAAGACGTACATAAGCAAATCATTAAAACTCATAAATAATTTATTTTAACCTGGGAAATAGACTATTCCCCTAGATATGGCACTCACATTTTTCCTTGGAGGACACAACTAACATTTCGAGTCACAAGTTTAATGTAGTAAGAGCCCACCAACCTTATTATGTAAGGCATATTACCCATGATAGAACCAGGGACACAATATGTGGGGGTAGCACACTGTGAACTATTCCTTGCATTTGGTTCCTATTTCAGGTCCATACTTATAAAACTCCACCTCCGGTGAATTATACTTGCATCTGATTAATGGTGGAATTACATACTCCTCGTTACCCAACATGCCGGGCGTTCATGTAAATGCATAGGGTTCTCTTTTTTGGTAGCCTTTCAATTACATTTCAAAGTGTAAGCTCAAGTAATATATCAAGGTGGTACATTTCCTTGCATGAATTAAATTATCATTCATCATTGAAAGACATAACTTAAGAATTACATATTACTCTATCAAGTGCATAACATATATATCTTTCTTCAATTAACCCTGATATAGATATCCCCCCTTTTGGCTTACGCGCGTCAAACCCCCCTACCCCCCTACGCTCAGCGAATCCTGTTATCCTTGTCAAACCCCGAAACCAAGGAAGGCCCGAGAGCGCGCTAGCTAATGAGTTGAGTTATGATTAGCCATCCGCATTATATATATATATATATATATATCACATTGATGCATCGGAAAACGCCCCAAATATTAGCCTAAAAACCTCTACTAATTTATTCACGAATTTCTCAATGCTAAAAAATCCAACATATTTTGTT